GCCCGAATAAATCCAACGAGTTATTAACAATCCTGTTAGACATAAAAAAGTAGCTATCATCCCCTTTTCTGAGGAATAATATGGTTTTCTAATTTGATTGCCCAATAAGCTTATCAAATGAATTGTAATTACAATTGAAACAATAGAAAAGGAAATATGAGTTAATATATGCTCTAAAGTTGAAAATATCATAAAAATGAAAAAACGGGGGATCCCCCCGTATTAATTAAGAAATAGAAATTGGGAATTTAATTTAATTTTATTATAGGATCTATTTGATATCTTTTAGAAGATGGCATGCCGCCACTCGGACTCGAACCGAGATGCTCTAGCACTGCTTCCTAAGAGCAGCGTGTCTACCGATTTCACCATAGCGGCTTGCTCGAACTCATAATAACCTATTTATATTCAATCGTCGAGATTGAACAAGTCAATTCACTCAAATAAGTTTTTTTTAGTAAAAAAAAAAAGAGTTCAAAAAAGTCAATTTAAAGGTTCAGTAGTTTCTTTAAGGTGTCTGGTTTTAGGGCTTTGACGTAGTTTAGCCGATTCTAAAATACGACTCTTGCAACGATAGAATTCTTCGATAGACTAAAAAACTTTTTTCTTTTATTGTCATTATTTCTGGTTTATCTTATTTAATAAATTCAATTTGAAACACAAACTCAATTTTATCAATGAATCTAAAATATGTCTATTTTGTATTACTCCAAATTGCCACTTGTACATATAATAATATCTCAACAATTAAGTTCTTTTATTGATTATTCATTGGGCTGAAAATTGGATATATATGGAAAATACATTAAATATAGTATATATAATAAATTAAGAAGTCAGAAAGTTATCCAAAAATCTTTAACACGGAATGGATTAGTTTGAACAATTAATTAATTTGAACTAAAAATATTCTATATACCCTTCCTGATAAATATAAAATTTTTTCATTATTTATTCTTTTAAAGGTCGATGGGGAAAAGAAGACTCCCCACCACCAAAATCTGAATGAAAATATACTAAAAAATTCAAATAAAAAATCTTATATAGATTTATTTTATTTATAATTTAGAAAGAAGAATACTTCTTCTTTTTATAAGATTAAGAGTCTATTTCATATTGATTAGAATAGGAACTGCCAATTGTTAATTTTATATTAACTTTAATATTAAAATATTAACTTTAATATAAAATTAACAAATTACTGAGATATTAATGATATTAATTACTGATCCAATTTTTTTAGTCAAATCCATTCCAAATTATTCCAATATTTTAGGACTTATTTGTTTGTCGTACAAAAAAACTTTTTGAATTCCCGGTAGAAAGAGATTTCCCTAATGACAAAGCTTTTAATGCCGCCCAATATCCTTTCCTTTTCCAAATATTTTTACGAATACGCTTTTTTGATATCGAAGTACGTTTTTTTGGAACTGCCATTTAAAAAAGAAGAAGTTAGTCATTGTTATAGTTGGATGTGAAAGACATCTGTTGTTCAAAACGAATTATTATTTCTTATCTTATATTCATTATCTATTTTTTTTTATAAAAGATTCTCTTCATAGAAATCTAGATACGTCAAAGATCCGTGAAAATAAAAAATGACTCGAAATAACAAAATTTTGATTCCATACACTATTTGTAAAACCCAAAATTTTTGGTTTTGAACTCTTAGTTCTCATTGTTTATATCTCATCTGCTATGGGATAGAAATCAAAAGAAATAAAGAACCTAAAATACCTTTATTTTAGTCATTCTATATTTTATTTACATGTAATAAAATACCTTGTAAACTTTTGCCTAATAAATTGAGTCTTTTTTTAGTAAAACTTGAAAACAAAAATACACCTAAACTTTAAAACTCGAATGAGACTAGTAAAAAATCTGTTAAAGGGTATGTAGTTTGATAAAAAAGGATCTCAGTCATTTTTTATCCTTGCTCGATAAAAAGTGCATTTTAGAGCTATAATCTTATAAACTTTCCAAATATTCCTAATAAATTGTTTTGATTGAAATGGAAAACAATAAATCCCATAATGAATTAGTTAATGAGTTTAAATAAACTAACTAAAATCAAGAGGTTTTATTTCATTAGACCAACGACCTTAGTTAATCCTCTAATTCATATTAGCATCAAGTACTCTTTTTAGCCTAAAATTTTATCCTTGCTCTATGAATATTAATAATATTTTTTATTTTCCTACTTTCCTATTATAAGTATTCGTTTTTATATGTCACTTGGTTATATCATTTGACCAATTGTAACTTCTTGTTTTGCATATTTGAACAATTTTGAAAAGACTCAGAATAAATACTAATATAAATATAAATTATTAAATAAGTTAGTGCATATCTTTATTTTTTATTTACTTTTTCGAAAGAGCTAAGATCCGGTGAATCGGAAACAATTAATTAAGAAAAAAAACTTTTTTTATGGAACAGACATATCAATATGCGTGGATAATACCTTTTCTTCCACTTCCAGTTCCTATGTTAATAGGGT